ACTACAATCTAACACATATTAATAAAACCCCAAGTCCCCACACCAGACTGGGGGGAAGGGTGTAGGTTGTGGGTCCTTGGTAAATAGCCCCTGAGCTGCTCACTACTACCCTGTCCTCCAACATACCCCGAAAATACCCCACCATCATTACACACCTGATAGCTGCCATTACTCCAACTAAAACTGTGGCCAAAGCTCTTAAGACCACAAACGAATACATTTTCAACCAAAACCCAATATACGGTGGTAAAGATGCTAAAAGAACTAAAATCCATATAAAAGCCCCTCCTCCTACCACCGGCTGATCTCCCCTAAATCTAGCTAAGGCCCATAATACCAGCATGTAACCCATATAGTAGGTAACCACCCTTATTATACCAAAAATACACATTATAATCACCCACCTGGAATGAAATACTGCCGAAGAAACCATTACCCAAACCCATCCCCCACCCATTAACATACAAAACCCACCTGTCAAAGCTCTCAATAACAAACATCTTAACATCAAACCTGATCCTACCCCTATAGTCGGCCACCACTTAAATACTAAGACAAATGGTACAACTTTTTGCAGGCCCAAAATAAACAAGATCCTTACTGCACTATCTACTCCTCATACCACTCGGTACACTCAAGATAAAAATGGGAAAAGGCCCACCTTAATACAAACACCAGCTACCACTACACCCCCACTCCCTAAAACTAACCCTATCATTATAGTTAAAGACCCTACCGCCTGAACCAAAAAATATTCATAAATACTGCCCACCCGTCTCCCCTTAACCAAACCTAAATATAAAACTACTAACAAACCTACCTCTAACGCAACCCACATCCAAAACGGCTCTCTGGCACGCACTCCCATCCATAAAGACATAAAATAAATAGCGACCAAACTATATCTCATCAAGAGGACCACCTCCAGGTGGATTGCGGGATTAGTAGTCCCACTATTCCCCTTATAGAACATTTAAACGGGGGTAACAACCCCTCAGCTATTCTAATATAAAAGCCTAAATCCTAATAGCACTCCCTGACAATCCGTAGTTGCCTCACGCTATTCAACCCCTTATCTCACAAAAGCAATTTGTGAAGTTTAATTAACCTACAGAGTTACATCACATACCAGTATAGACCTAACAACACAAATAACCACACAACATCAACAAAATGTCAATACCAAATAACCCCCTCTACTTTTATTCCCCCTATCAATCCGCTACCCACCCCAACTCTAATAACAGCAACAACCCCCACATTGAGCAAAGTACCTACTACAACATGTAAGCCATGAAATCCTGTAATAAGAAAAAATACTCCACCACCAAGTCCCGTAGACACCCTAAATGGCAAAATACTCCACTCTTCTACCTGTACTAACACAAAGATAAATCCCAAAACACTAGTCACCACCATTCAAACTAAGGCACCACCTAAATTTCCCCTCAATATATTATTATGTGCTTGTGATACTGAAACACCTGATCTCAACAATACAACTGAAATTCACATAGGAACCTCATTAAATTCAACTCTAATTCAGGATTCTCCCCACCCCCCTTCAACTAATATAAAAGCCCTAATTAAACACCCAAGAAAAAACATTGCCTCTGAAAAGATAAATAAAATTACCCCCATACCTACTACATTAACCCTTTCAGCCCCCAACGACTCACACCCCTCTCCTAACCCATCTTCCACATATCAGGCAAACAAAGCTATTGACAAAATCAATGCCCATCATACGGGAAACAATAAAACACCTACACATGACCCCAAAACCCCCATAAATAAAGCTAAGCCCACAACTAACGGGATACATCTTACTACCACCACCTAAAGAACTTAAATCAAGACTATATAAAGAGAATTTGCAATCCTCTTGTTCCTCAGTCTATGCCTCCAACAATGCCCCTATTGGTAACACTTCCACTACAATAGGCATAAAGCTGTGCATCACCCCGCACAACTCCGAACACTGCCCATAAAATACTCCACCCCCTAGTACCTCCAGATCAATACGATTCAACCGGCCTGGGACACAGTCCACCTTAATCCTCATAGCAGGAATGGCTCAAGAATGAATTACATCACCAGATGTACATAAAACCTCTACTCCTACAAATGCTGGAATACTTAACCGATTGTCTACATCCAAAACACGATACCCCCCTCCCTTGCCCCCTGCATGTACGACCTTCTCTATTCCCCTGCAATAGAATAGTCTCAATACCACTGACGACCTACCACTAAAAAGGTAACCAACTCTCCTAAAAGACTCACCCACATACAAAAGGACAAGAGAAGGATATGCCATAAAAACTAACACTACCATTGGTAATAAAGTTCATACAGCCTCTAAAACTACCCCTCCCCCACTCTCACGATCTCCCCCTACATTTATTGACACCTCAAAAACTAATAAAACCATGATAAACCAAAAAACAAATAAACTAAGACTCACCCACATACAAAAGAACTAGGGAAGGGTATGCCATAAAAACTAACACCACCATTAGTAATAGGGTTCTCCCGCGCTCATAGATCTCCGGAGACAACTCCACTTTCAAGTAGAATCACTATGTTAAGACTTACACCTTTGAGGTGTTGACGGGCGATATGTACTCATCCTTGATGCCTTCATTCTCTACCAACTACTCGTAAATCCTTTATTTTTATTACCCATAAAACTCAGAGTTCAAAACACACCCCCTATGACATTTAAACACCCATCTTCAAGAGTATTCAATCATACAAGCAGCTAATAAATTACTATTCTTCAGGTTTATTATCCCCTCCAAGTCCCCCTACCTATCAAGAACACCGCCACATTATTTAGATATTCCCCATATCATCTCTATAAATGGTCTACTCAGGTATCTAATCTGACTCGAAATCTCATCTTTCAGCTCTTTTAAAGACCTACACATATTTCACCACTACAAATCCCTTATTAAATTCAGCAATTAATACATCAAGCGCTCTAGCTGTTTAACCGCAGCCGCTGGCACAACTTTAACTAGATTTTTAGCATCCCTACGTTTACTATCATAAACTACCATGTCACAATAAACTCTCTCAAACTTTATTTATTGTTTAAGCTATATGCTTGATAAACCCTCAATGAACATTAATCAGAGAAATACCTCTTAGGAGTATGAGTCGTAAAGCCCAACCGCAACCTGACAATATTTACGGTAAACATTGATAAGATATAAAAATCAATATGGGATTTGGGGGAGGGATGTTAAAAACAAACTTTTTTCCAATTTTAAAATACTTTTTGTAGTTGGGGTATTTATTGTCTACATCTTTAATTTGATATTATAATTTTTCAACTTTACCCGATTTTCCACCCTTAATTTTAATTTAATTCTTACTTCAGAACTACCTTCCTCCCAACCCCTACCCTTTAAAACAATATTGTAAAAGGGCTTTTTTAGCCGTACATTCCTATCTACTTTAACCTCTTCAACCCGACATCAACGGGTCCCGCAACCGTTCATAAAGTTTACCCTATAATTACCGGCATGATAAACAACATTCCAAAAAAACACAACTCCTAATAAAAACTTCCAACCCCACTCCATCACCAAGTCATAACGTCGTCGGGGTACTCAAATACGTTTGAGCAATCGATTTCTCAAACGTAATCGATTCAAAATAACTATAACTACTAATGCCTCTACTACCACCACCACTTATGCTCCCTACTCCCCCAAACAACAAGATTGAAAACCTCATCAACCCATACTCAATCAAAAACAAGATTGTAAAACTAAATCAGCCATCTCTGTAGCTAAACCTGAAACTAACTCAGACTCCACCTCTACAAAATCTGTAGCTGTCCGTCTCCTCCCCATCACTACAGCAGTCAACTCAGTAGTAACAAACTAATAACACCCACAAATCATATTCAAATCTACATCTCAAAACCAGAAGTATTAAAATAGAAAACACTAAAACACCTTCATACGTTAACGCCTGAGCTAAAGTACGCATAGCCCCTAACTCCCCATAACCACACCCTCTCATATAACCTGTAATAAAGAAGAATAGCGTAATAAAAGCCCCTACTACAATAATAATTAAAATAGAACCCCCTACCCTTCACACCCCCAACAACTCAAAAATCATCAATCACAAAAATAACACCCCTACCAACCCCACACCCGGGATCACAAAAAATACAAACCATGAAGCCCATCTAGACCCCTTAAACCCCTTTATAAACAACTTAAACCCATCCAATAAAGGTTGGGCTAAACCAAGAATAACCCCCTTATTAGGTTCTTTACGAACCTGCCCATATCCCAAAGTCTTTTGCTCTAATAAAGTAAAATATCCTAATAATACTAACACCAATAACAAATCTAATAACACCCTCTAATACGATTTTCCACCATAAATACATATACTATTAACAAAAAATAAGCAAACGTAAATACCTGACCTAAAACATCATAGGGATATTCAGCCAACCTTCCCCCCAACCAAGTAAGTACTACATAATCGACTACTCAAATAACTAATAAACCTTTATACACCCTACCCCCTTCCCCTCGATAAATGCCCACTCTTTGAACCACTATTTGTATAATAATGATAATAATGCCCAAAAACATCAAAATCACACCACCTAATTTAGAAGGAACTGAACGTAAAATACAATAAGCAAACAAAAAATACCACTCAGGTTTGATGTGAGTGGGTGTTTTCACCAAACTCACCTCCTCAAAATTTGCAGCATCCATTAGACCATAAGGCACTCCTAGAACTACCCATCAATACAATAGTACCAACCCCATTAACCCTAACACATCCTTAATTACAAAAAGTCCAGTAAATAAAACTTTATCCAAATCCCTATTAACACCCAAAGGATTAGACCTACCCTTTCGATGTAACTCTACTAAATGGACCACAACTACAACCATCACAATAAGACCTAACAAATAATGCAGCCTAAAAAATCGAGCCAAAGAATGAACACCGGCACTAGAACCACCCCATAAAGCTTCTGTTATATAACCACCCACCAAAGGAATCGCACCTAATATTCTCACAACAACAGTCATCCCTCAAAAAGACATCCTACCTCAGGGTAAAACATACCCCAAAAAACATACCCCAAAAGCTACCACTATAACCACCACCCCTCTCACTCAAACAGATACCTTTTTAAACCTACCATAAATCAACCCTCGTAAAATATGGAGATAAATCAAACACATAAAAATCCTAGCCCCCGAACTATGCACAAACCGTACAAACCACCCTCTTTTAGTATCCTGTATAATACTAACCACAGACCAAAACCCCCCAAAATTCAAATCTACCCTATAAAATAAAGAAAGGACAAACCCAGATATAATTTGAATTACATATACAAACCCTAAACCAATCCCTAAACCAAACCAATAGTTGAGATTGGAAGGGGTAGGTAAATCTACTAACTGATCTTTCAAAATCTTCTCATAATCTTTCATAGCTTTCACTCACACAAACCCTCTTATACCCAAAACAAGTATTCTCCAAACTAAAGTATGCTTGAACCTAACTAGCACTATCTCCAAAGCTTAAATCTGACACATATTCTGCCACTCTAGTATAATATTAACAATAAACCAGATTTTACAACAACCCCTACAAACAAACTTCACATATCTACGACTTTCAGCCCCCAAACCACAACTTCGGCTCTAATCCCTACCCCACATACAAGCCCCTCCTCTACTACAGACCCCAAAGTCCCCTCAACCGCCGTACAACAATTTAATACTCTCACCACTACTCATCTAATAACACGTTGATATAAATCCTGTAGATAAAATATATTTGACCTAGAAGAAGGAGCCACCACAAACCTATTTGCTCATACAATATACACTACAATGGCTAACAATCAATAAAGATACTTCTCAATTAGCCCTAACACTCCTATAACTCCTCTAAAATCTAGCATCCACTCAATTAATACCCCAAAACAAATCCTCAATACCCCCATTAATAAAAGTGCCACTTTCAACCCACTTCCTATCACCCAATCCACCAAAACCCTCCTACCCATAACACCACTACCAGAAACCACTCTGACCAACTTTCAACAATAAGTCAAACTACACCTTAAAGCCACTACCCCCATAAACACCCCGAACAAACCAACATCGCAGGCATACAAACCCTCAATCAAAATATCCTTAGATACACATCCCCTAAACCCTATTAAACCCACCAACCTCCAAATCCTCCTCAACACAACTGAACCCGTAACCCCTGAAAACCTCCCCCTACCACCCAATAACCCTCGATAATCCTGATCGTGACTCTGTATCACGATAATTAAGCCCACAGATACAAATAATAATCTTTTAAACATAGCGTGCAAACTTATATGACTAACTATTAATCCGCACCCACATACCACTAGCATCAATACTATCACTGCTAAATGAATATATGTAGATAAAGCTACCACCTTCTTAAAATCTATCTCCCACAAAATTCTGCCTCTAGACCCCACTAAAGTAAACCCTCCCAACACTACACATAGTACCCCAAAAAATATTGCGTACCCCTCACAGTACCTCACATATATACAGCTAAAACCAAACCTGCTACTACCAATGTAGAGGAGTGGACTAAAGCCGAAATGGGGGTAGGTGCTGCTATAGCTAAAGGTAATCACCCTGTACAAGGAAATTGAGATCCCTTTGTCACAACCATTCCCACAACCGCAACCCCCACAACCACCATTACCCTTAATCTCAAACCCCCTCCCAAAACTCTCCCAAAAACCAACCAAACTAATAATAAACAGGATAAACAGCACATCCCCCACCCGATTGATTAAAACTGTAAGTAAAGCTCTCCCCCAAGCTAACCGCGTCGCATAATAGCCAATTAAAACAAACCTCACAACACCCAAAACCTCTCATCCTAAAATTCTTAAATAAGAACCATAAGCTGACACCAAAATAATTATACCTATAACAAACCCTACCACATAAGACAAAATTACATTAAACCTAACATCGTTTACCATATAGGCTATTCTAAAAACCATAACCAAAATAAACACCACTACAACAACTCCTATCATAGCATTAACCAGTCCACCAAAACACAAACTAAAGCCTAAGTCCTGAACCCCTAAATTTAAATTAAATAATCCCCCTACTCCCAAAGATACTGCTGCTTCAACTATCACAATACCTCTGATAAACATTATAACTACAACCCCCATAGACACAACTAATAATCCAACTCCTGCCACTTCAAATTTGCCCCTCTTAACCACAATAAGATGCTAACCAGCCCCATCTGACTACAATAAAATTCTTCTAGCACCCAAATATAATACCCTAAGCCCCAACAACCCTCACATAACCAGTCTCTCTTTTAAACCAACAATTACATGTCTGTGTCCCCCAGACATTACTACACCTAACCCTAAATTAAACCCACATCCCACTAGCATATATACCCCAACTAAGAAGACTCCTAGGGGATATAAGCAAAGCAACACCCAAAACACTTCTAATTCCCCCAAAAACCCCCCACTAATAGGAAATCCTATATTAAAAACAAGAATAATTACCATTAATAAACCTATCCCCCTATAAAAAGAAACTACTCCCTTAAAAACCCTAACTCTCCGCGACTTCAACCTCTCTCCTAAGTAACCCACACACCCAAAAAAAGTTGCTGAAACAAGACCATGTATCAAAGCCACTAGCAAAAACCCTCGCCACACACCCCTACCCCCAAACCTAAAAAGCCATACCACCCCTGATATATGAACAACAGACGAATACGCTACTAAAGCCTTCACATCTCCAACCACTAAACAATACAACCCAGCTAAACAACCCCCAATTATTGCCCAAACCCCTACCCCCCAAAATGTACTCCCTAATAAACCCCTATTGGATAAAACAAATAGTCCATATAAACCCAGCTTAATAACTACACCAGCCAATACAATAGACCCCCAAGTCGGCGCCTCTACATGGACTTTAGGAAGCCACCCATGTAAACCATAAATAGGGATTTTAACTAGCATAGCCAACCTGATGATAAAACCTCAAGCCCCTCAAACCCCCCTCATTGAATACCCCCACCAACTAACCCAAATTAATTCTCCCAACCTTACCCCCACTAACACCCCCACCAACAACGGAGTTGAAAATAAAACTGTATAAATCAGCAAATACAAACACCTCCTCACCCGCTCATAATAAGCCCCCAATACTAACACAACTAAAACTAGGGGTAATACCACACCCTCATATATGATATAAAATCACAATCAAGAATCAACCACAAAAAACCCGACCATCACCGCTCCTATTGACATAATCAGCAAACCTCCACCTATCCCTCCTCCTCTAGCTCACACCACCAAACTCATCATAATCACCCCCACCAAAAAAAGTATACCCACCCCAACAAAACCAACTTCCAAATTTCAGACTCTATAGTCAAATCCACCACCAAAAACGCCAAATAACACAAAATAAACACCCCACAAAAAGAATGAAAATATCAACCCAACCTGTTCAAAAAAAAACAAAAGACCCCCCATTAGGAGTAAAATTGTACTTACCACAACCCTAATGAAATGGCTCACACCCGCTGTCCTCCAAACCCTCGCAATCCCCGTACATAGCCCCTTAAGACCACTCTTACAGACAAAACACAAACTATCACCCCCACCATCATAATCTGCCCGGAGTCCCAGCACATACCCCCCCTTAGAAACACACTTACCAAAAAAAATATGCACAATAATTCATAAACCACCAACCACCTCACCAACCTTAACCCCAAAACCCCTAAAGCTAAACCTAAAACTCACCCCAATACAGCCCTCACCACCTACTCTTATTACAAACTTTCAAAGCTCGCCCTCCTGGCCTGTAGGTCCACATTTACCCAAGATTTACAAAACCCTTATTCTCATAAACTAAAGTGGAATCAAATATCGCACTTTGATTTTCCCAAACCACGAAAAGGTTTTATGCTAAACACCCATCAAAGTTAACAACCCGACCTAATTCCCCCCAATGCAAAAAATTGGTGCTCTCTGAGCTAATAGGCCGCCAAATAGCCTAAGCCTTCAACTCGATGTAAATGAGACATTAATTACAACTTTTCAGCAAGCCCAAAATTTCCCCCCCATTAAATGACAAAACCAACCACCTCCGGCGGCTTTTTTTTTTTTTTTTTTGTGCTCTTACACAGCCCCCAGGTTACAAGGATATGACATAATACACAACAGACTACCACGCATGCCTATTACAAATAAACTACCAATATTACCCTCCTCTACACAACGATCTACCGCGTCTATGTCAGGCTTAAGAAGTTACCCTTCTCTGTGGCTACTCTAGCTCATATAAACTACATTAACAATATACCTTACTATTATAACCTCCGGCTACCCCCCCTACCCCCCTACCCTTATATCGCTATTCAGGATATGGTATTTACCTATGCTAACAACCTACACTAATCTCATTACCTAACAACCTACACTAATCTCATTACCTAACAACCTACACTACCATGATAGTTCTTTCACTATACTGAGTTCTAACGCTTAAACCCTCTATCAGCTTCACCTAATTGCCAACCTTCTATACCTGAAGCTACTTGCGTATTTTGAATCTTGAAAATTCAAAGTTTAATTAACCTAAACTCCAAATAAACCCACCCCAATCTACCACTATACCACTCGTAATAAATACCTACAGCATACAAAAATAAAGCTAAATAAACCCCAACTATCCTGATTAAAGAGGTTGATAGAATTAAAGCTGGTAATAGAATAAAATACGCCACCTCTAAATCTATCAACAAAAAAACTAACACCAAAGAGAAAAACCGTACAGAAAACTCACACTGCCCTGATATGAAAGATGCCACCCCGCACTCAAAACTTGTAGTCGCCTCCACATCCAAGCCTGTCCGGTCCATCATCGCCCAAGCAACCACCCTTACAATGACAACCAAGGCTACACATACAACCAAACCCAGTACTAACGCCATCCCTACTCTACATAAATCACCACCAAACTAGCATAAATCAACCCCTGCAACAAAGCTACAAACAACTCCAAACATACTACAGCAAACCATAAAGGAAATCCAACTACAGATAATCTAGATACCCCTAAAACTAATGCTATTATTAACATCAAAACATGACCCCTAGAAATATTGGTTGCCAAACGGACACCTAGTGTCAATGGACGAACAATAACACTCACCAACTCAATAACAGGTAATACACAACCCAAGACCCCAAAGATACCCCTAATAGAAAAATGGGCCAAATAATGACTTAACCCTCTTCTCTTGATTATTACAAACACACCTCAAAATCAACAGGAAACCCTTAACATTAACACCCTCCCATACCTCATGGTCCAAACCCCTCTCACCAAAAGACCCATAATATTCAATGTTACAAATACCATAGCCACTAAACCCATAAAACTAGATAAATATAATGACCCATGTTTCAATATCCCTACTACAAATCCGCCTGTCCAACATAAAATCCTGACAGACCCTACCCTCCATAGTAAAACCACTAATCAAAACAGCAAGATTATATTACCCTTCACTACAGCAAACCACCTGACACAACACTCAACCATACCACACCCATCGCCACAATAAGACATATAATTATCACACCCACAATTAACCTCAAACAAGACATGTTTGCATTCTATAAACTAATATGAGATAACGTACGTAACGCACCTTCCCCACTATACAAAAGACAATTATAAACCACTATAACATAAATCAATATCAAACCAGACACCCTTATCGTCAACCATCTACACCTAGAATAAACCAACCCATCACCTAAACTAACACCCTCCCTTCTAGATCCAAGTCTTAAAGTAAACCAAATTACTAAAACCCCTCCTATCAACACCAATGGTGAACTCAATTTATTATGAAAACCATCTGTTCTTCTGGCATATACAGTCAATACTAAAATACCCCCTACATTAGCTATAGCAAGCATTAGCCACCCCTCCCACCTTACATGTGAAAATCCGGATAAAACCGCCAAAACAGAAGCCAAAAACCACACATTCACCCCTAATCCTCCTAACCCCCAAAAACTAAACCCTACCAAACATACAACTATAACCATAACTACAATTGCCCCCACAACCTTAATGATCTTTTAAACCTAAATTAAACACAATTTCTGCCACTAAGGTTCTAATTATTAGCCCCTTTGCCCCCTCTCGTACTACAAAAAGCTATAAAAAGATAAGAACCGATCTGGCTCACGCCGATCTAAACTCAGATCACGTACCCATCAAAAGTCGAACAGACTAACTAGTGGATGATCCAACATCGAGGTAGTAAACAAACCCAATGGATTGATTACCCTGTTATCCCCGGAGTAACTCTCACAATGAAATTTAAACTTTCACCTATTGCCCCAACAAAATAACTAATTTATAAAGCTTCCGGGGTCTTTCCGTCTTTTGTTTATTCAAAAGCATTTTCACTTTTCAATAATTTCCATGCATCCTCATCACAACCCTCCAATCAAAATCCCCTTCATACCAGATTGCAATTAACAACCTAATTATTATGCTACCTTAGCATAGTCAACTTACTACGGCCCTTCAAACATCAGTGGGCAGGGCTTACTACAAAAGCTTGTAGAAATGTTTTTAATAAACATTTGTCAAAGGGTTCAAATACAATAAAAATGCTTACAATCGACACCCCTAAACAATATCTTACTCATGAACAGATTCTATTTACATAATAATTAATTTGTAAACACCACCGCATTTCCAAATATTAAATAACACTGTATACAATAATAACATTATAACATTTTAAAGCATACCAATAACCAATGGTCCCTACGGTGGACTAGTGAATCTTACCTCCACTACACCTGCCACTTATACCGCAACCGATAGAATTTCACTACCCCCTTTCATAACTACTACATATCTGCAGAAATAAGAAAAAATACCTTGCGGTTTGGGGTTGCCCTCTAAAGACATCATCCTGCCCCCCTTATACTAAAGGTAAAATACCCATTTAAACGTTTACCCTTCAACTTAAATTACATTATAAATTTAACCCCTCACACTAATTTAATTAACCCTTCCCCCCAGTTTAGCTACAATAAACTATTCTAAAAACTTTTGGGTCTATTGACACAAACCGGAGACCCAATCTCTCCTATTAATCAACTAACCAGCCATCCTGACAATTGGAAATTGCCTGTACACCTATACTGCCTGATTACCCTAAAGCTCCTAATGAACCTTCTACATTAGAATGATGAGGAGGTAGAGAGCCCTCCACTCATTCCAATGATGTCAATAATTGATAATGAAACACAACTATTTTTGCCCCACTAAAGGCCACATACAATATACCAATGTACACTATAACCCTAACTAAAGACAAAGAAGATCCTACCCTAGATAACATATTTCACCACTCATACCTTTCGGGGAAATCCACATAACGACGTGGTATCCCCATAAACCCTAATACAAACTGAGACAAAAAAGTTATATTTACCCCTACAAAAACTAAATAAAAATGAACCTTCAACCATAATTCAGAAAACCTTACACCTAGAAATATAGGTAACCACACATTCAAACCTAAAAATAACGAAAAGACTACACCCATACTCAACACATAATGAAAATGGGCTACAACAAAATAGGTGTCATGAAATACTGTATCTAAACTAGAATTTGCTAATATTACACCAGTTAAACCCCCAATAGTAAACATTAAAATAAAGCCTAAAACTCACAACCCTGCAGAAGTAAGGGGTATATCCAACCCATACATAGAAGCCAGCCACCTAAACACCTTAATACCAGTAGGAACTGCAATAGTCATAGATGCTGCTGAAAAATAAGCCCGAGTGTCAATATCCAAACCGACAGTAAATATGTGATGGGCTCAAACTAATCTACCTAACGCACCAATGCTCAAAAGAGCATACACTATACCTAAATAACCAAAAACCTCGAACTTACCTCCTATAGCACCTACAACATGAGAAACAATACCAAACCCTGGTAAAATAAGAATATACACCTCTGGGTGCCCAAAAAACCAAAATAAATGCTGATACAAAATCGGAGAACCTCCCCCGCAAGGGTCAAAAAACCTAGATCCTAAATTACGATCCATTAATAACATAGTCAATGCAGCGGCTAATACCGGCACAGTTAAAATCACCAACCCTGCCGTAATTACCAAAGCCCATACAAACAGTGGGATTTGCTCTACTCTATACACCACTCTCCTTCCGGCTACCCACGTAATTAAGATATTAATAGAACCCAGAATGGAAGACAAACCTACCAAATGAAGACTCAAAATCATCAGATCTACTGAAATACCTGACCTATAATCCCCCAATATCAGAGGAGGATACATAGTTCACCCAGCCCCTCCCCCTCCTAACAATAATGACACTCTTACAACCCCCAAACTAACTATCAATAAAATTAGACTAAGATTATTTAGACGTGGTAGAGCCATATCCCTCAAACCCAACATAACTGGTGTTAATCAATTACCAAACCCTCCTATAAAAACAGGCATAACAAGAAAAAACACCATCATCACCGCATGACTCGTTACTAACACATTATAAATAGCCTCTCTACCTATCCACACCCCACCTCTACCCAATTCAAGTCGAATTAACAACCTTATTGAAAACCCTATTAAACCCCCTCAAATCCCAACTAACACATATATTAACCCGATATCCTTATGATTCACCGACATCAACCAACGAAGCAC